ATGGATCTATATCAGATTCAATATCACATGTTGTTCCAAAGAGTTTGCATTCATCTAATACCTTTTCAGGATCAATATCCAAATCATCATATGAATCAGGAATTGGTAGAATCACTTCAGTACCCAACCGGTAAAAAGGATTTCGAGGATATAGTTTACGAAACTTAGCATCAAACTCATCAATTAAGAATATATGAAATAGTACTTGTGTTAGTTCACCTATAACTGGAATATGATTCAAATACTGCCCATTTTCATTTGTATTTAAAATATGCCTAATTGGTAGGTGAACAAAGCTATCAATCAGTCTTTTTTCAATATCAATTTGATAGCGAGGTCCTGACCCGATATGAGGATGTTCTTTATACGAGATGGGATACCAATGTCCTTCTAGCTTCAACAAGCAATGATTCATATCTGGTTGAGAGAGATGAGATTCGCAACATCTTAAATCATGTGAATCTAAGTGGACTTATTCATGTCTTAGAGCGTGATGGCGGGTGCCTGGGGGTTAACTGTGACAAGTCAGAGTTATTCCTTGATGCAGATGGTTATGTTAGTGTCATTCAAGCAGACGAGGGTGAGATTGACGATGATAGAGATTAGAGATTGATTTCTGATTTCTATAAAGGGATAGAACGGATATCTTGATTATTGATTGAGTAATCTATTCATAATAATAATGAGTATCCCTCATCTAGGGAAACCTTAACGTTCTGCACATGGAAAAATCAAAGGCGATATAAGGTTCATCGATAGAGAAGATGGTTGTTCTACACAGTGAGGATATGGGGACGGTGCATTTTACAAGAGAATGGGTCACACCTGTTTTGCTTAACTGACCTGTTCCTTCTATATTGGTCAGATCAGCACGAAACGATAGATACTATGTTCTTCCAAAGTCGGAGGAAGATGTCGGAAAATCAAGCTTGAAATCGCTGACCCCACATTTTCTGATTTCTCATATCCTTCTTGTACAATCAGCCACAGGCCTCCCCTCATACGATCTGCGGCCCATTGGGATTCTACTTGGATCTCCTTTTCCTTCAGCTTCTCTCTGTCAATGAGTCAACGTTTCCCAACTCAGGTACTACACTAGTTAAGGATGCGTTGCCTTACGTTGAAGCTGCTTATAACTCTCCATATTCTTTTTTCCTTAGCCTCAATTAACATAACGGCATTTCATATTTTATATGTCTCGCTTCGCATCCGCTTTTCGCACTATTTTTAGCATACCGCTCCTAAGGTTTGCTGATGAATAGCGTATTGGGGTGGGGGGATGAACAATTCACTATTGGTGGACAGGAATCAGTACCGATGGGAGGAGGTGGTTTACGGAAGTGAGACAGACTTCGTGGACACATAAACAAGTAGGACTACGATGACCCAGTAGATTCCCCAAGGCAGGCGTCCAGCTACTACGTCAGTACTTTCGTTGGCATTACAACACACGTAGCAATGGTTCTGTGCAAAATTGGTTCACGTCAGAAGAGGACCATCACATCTGCGCATTCCTTCCATTCTTTGGTTGGTTTTCCAGGCGCCTTTGTCGGCATGCATATTGGCTTCTCGGAAATTCATTCTTCTAAACAGGAGGTCTAGAGCCTCCTCTAGGGGGCATCATCACGATCCTGCTCTTTATCCTTTCTTCTTATCCTCATCTTCCGAATCGTCAAGTGAGCAAGACTACATAATAAGAGAATGCGGGAATGGATCTGAGACTGATGGCTGACCGGCCTACACCCACCCACCGAACCCTTAGCCCTTGCTTCAATTAGAGCAACATACGAAGCATCTAATAGCGATTCTGAGAATCAGTTCGGAATGAATGCTATACTTTTTCTTCCCCACTCATCTTATTAAGCCTTTTTATTAGCCCGCTTAGCTTCCGTGCCCAGATAGACTTTGACTATACTCTAAAAGAGAGCTAGATGATCTGTTATCAAGTGAGAAGAAAGGCAGGTCCAGAATGCCGTTGATAGGCCTAAGTCCCTCACCTAGAGTCATCGTCGGATTCGTCGGAGGAAAATCGGTAACCTAACCTACAGGAGTCGAAAATGAAGTAGGTCCAGGTATGATCAAGCCCTGTCGTGAGCCGGTGCTTGAACCGTGGTTGAGGCTGCCGATGCCTCTCACATTAGCGAAAAGACCTCCCGGCCGCTAAAAATAAGGCTAGGCGGGCGCGCAAGCAAGGTATTCCTTTTCTCGGTAATCGAATCCAGGTCAACTTCTCTTTAGATTAGAATAGAACGCTTTCTAGCTCGTGTAATTTCATGTTTTCCTTTCTTCCTGGTAAACAGATCCAGGCAAGCTTTTCCTTTCCTACTAGAGAAATAAGATCCAGGCAAGCTAGCTTTTCTTATTATACAGAGAGAAGTAAAAAGAGCCTATATATGAAAAAAGAGCCTGCACGGCAGCACAATTTCAGGAAATTCGGTACCCCTCCCTACTCAAACTGGGCAAGCAAGGAAGGGGAAGTAAGCTTGGAGGGTTTTACCTGTGTGCGGCATTTAACAACATTTGTAAGTTACTTTCGTTCCAGCTTTCCAAAAAACCCTGTCTCGCAGAGCACCAATTAACTCTTTTAGGCCAGTCTCAGGAGTTTATTTATTTGAGCCTCTGTCTCGGATAAGATTAGTGCGAGCCACATCCAAATACCTCGGTCAAATTATTCTGTTTATTATTATTATATACTAGCCCGCTGGTGGTAGAATCCCTCTGTCTCACGAGCAAAACAGCCAAGTAAGCTAAGTTTGGATCTGATAAGGTTGGGTTTAAGCCAAAGTAAGGAATGAATGGAGAAGCACTGTCAGGCTCTATAAGTAAGGAAATATCTCTATCCGGTTATTTGTAGTGAAAATCTGTCTCGAGGGGAGCAAGCAAACTCCAAATTAATATGAATACGAACCCGGTTCAACAAGTCGAAAGTCATAGGAACTTAGAGATTCGGTTTCTTATGTAACTCGCTTGCTAGAAACAAGTCTTGGATGCCACAACTCCACATCCAGTCAGTAAGTCTGTAAGTAAGGTAACTTAAGAAAAGCGAGCCAGATAAGATTGTTAAGAATCAAAGCGAGTCCAGCAGATGATTCTGATTTTCTAGTAACTGGTCGTCTGTACTTAAATCGAATGAAACAAGCGAGCCCACTTCTTACTTCTTGCAGGTGTTTGGGAGGCGGCTAAGCTACAGAACTTGTAGTTCAAGTTTACGAGCCAGATTGGACGGAAGGAGTATAAGATTCAGATTTGGAGCTAACGAGCCTAGCAACAGCTTAGTTCTTTTGTAGGTAATCGATCGAATCCGCCTAGACCGGGGAAGATTTCTAAGAACGCAGGTCTAGCATTTTAAACAACATTTGCCAATGCACAAAGTATGGTAAGTAAGGTAGGCTTAGCTGACTGATGCTTACTAAATCGAAACTTTGACTTCTATATTCAACTCAGTCTTTCCCTTAAGATCTCTGCTGTTGGAGATAGCGTGGGCGGGATGTTACCCAACACCTCACTTTTATTCAGAACTTTGATGGTACGAAGTGCCCAGTAAGCCTGGCAGGAAGAAAGTAATATTAATTACAACCACTTGTATGCTGCTTAGTCGGACTCAAAGGATATAAGGGAATTGGCGCTCGCTCGGATTCATTTTCCAGGTCCTACATGTTCTAGGACTATAGATGATCCAACATGCCTATAGTTTTCATTATTGTTTTATGCTTTAGCCTCCTTTTATAAGCACTTACTTGGCCCATGCGAGTCGATTTCAAGATGTAAACTTTGACTATCTTTCTCTTCTTACTTTACTTATCCCTTACATTACTTTACCTAGTAACTTTGAAATAGGCATATCTTGTCTACCTTCCATATACCCTAGCATTTCTACTAGTTGTTTTCTTGCATATATCCAACCTGAAATACCATTTCGATCCTTACTTACTACCATGTCCTGCAGTTTGCACACGAAACCATAATAATGTTATGAGCGTTGGTTTGTCATTCATTCAACAATAGGTCTGAGAGTTGTAAGTAGTCATTTTGTCAGAATCCAACCATAAGAATAAAACCTGGATAAGAATAAGAGTGCGTGGATAAAATTTCATGTTCGGTTGGAGCCGTTGGTTGGAAATTTTCATAGCATTCCTACGCCTCGTTCTTCATCAGCTTGGAAAGCATCAATTACTGGGTCTGTCAGCTTCTCTTCATGAATCCATGGAGTGCCACCATCACCATTATTGCATCCCTGGAGCCTGTTGCGAAGAGCTTGCAAAGCTGCCAAGGTTGCCTGAATAGAATAGGAGCTCCGCGTTCTTTACTAGCTATTCGTGCGTATCTGTGAGTTGCCTATGACTTCTTTCTAGTCCTATGCCTTTTCTTGATGACCGATCTCTTCTTTCTGTCTCTCACAACCCTAGACCATGCTATACAGGCTACCCCTTCATACACATTACCTAGTATCTCCTTCATTTTCTATTATTTAATAGCTTTTAATGGCATACCTCTCTACTCAAATAGATACTCACTAGAGTCTATTTCCTATTCGCTTACCACCGGTATCTACCTTTCTAGTAGCAATAAATAAAGCCAATAATTATTATTATTCAATAAGCATTCCTCTTGTCAAAACTTGTCGTAAAGGGTCTTCTCTTCCCAAATCAAACATACCTACCTTCAACTATTGATTAGTTTGCCCTTGGCTCCAGTTTCGCAAGGCACACATCCAGCTTTTCCTGAAGATAGCGGGTTGGGGGAAGAAAGCTATTGGTCTTCGACTAGGCATGCTATTCCCATGCGTTGTTCAATTCAGTAAAGACAGCTGGAATCATAACTAGTATGAATTGGGTGAACAGGAAAGTCTACCATTGCTTTTGAGAACAGTGACGTTAAGGAAGGGCGATGCAGCTCTGTGATAAAGCAAACAGCCAGTAAGTAGGAAGACGCGTATTGAATTGAGAAAAGCATTAGTGGAGTTCTAGTAGGTAGGGCTCCCTGCTCTTCTTCTAACTGACCGCCCAGCTATACCTCTTCTTAGCATTCTGGAAAGACAATATTCCCTCGATTCTCTGATTCTCTCACTTGAACTGCGTAGGACTTTGACTCCCCAACAATCTTTTGATCCAGGAAATAGGACCAAAGCCTAAAAACACTTCTTCCTCCATGCCCAGTCCAGTTAAAGAGGCTAGCTATTAGTTTCATCCAGTTCGGGAAGGGAACCTACAGAATCTAGTGAATCCAGTGCAAGATAGGGCGAATGTGCTGACGTATCAAATAAATAGAAAGTTGTAGGCGGTCTACGAAGGTAGCAGGGGTACGTCCTTACTATCTGTTCCCTTTTTCCTTTCATGTATTATTTCTACGCCCGTAGTGAGGGTTTAGGCTTTCTTTGCCCAATAGAATGGATTTGATGATTGGAATGTGAAGCTGGATAAACAATCGAATCGGCACTTGGGAATTGTTTCTCGAGTCTAGTTTTTCATATCTTCTAGTTGGAATAACTGGATTGCCAAAGTCAATAGTCTCTGATAGAAACTGGATATTCACAAGTAACATGTGGCAGGCCTTCTTCAAAGCACTGCAAGTGAAATTGAGGTTTAGCTCTGCCAAAAACCTTCCCCGATTGACAGAACGTGTGAATCAGTGTGTGGAAAATGACTTGCGTTGCATGGTTTTTCAGCAACCAAGGAAGTGGGCTTCTTGGCTACCCATGGCTGAGTAGTGGTATAACACTTCGTTCCTCACTTCACTAAAAAAGCAGCTTTTCACGCAGTACCCACCACCCATGTTAAGTGAAGTAGCCCTACCTGGACCAACTTAGTCCGTCGATAGAACATTGGAATCATAAACTGATCTACGTGTGGGTTCAAATAGTCACCCGGAAATGGAAATTCGCATAAGCAGCAAGAGCGCAAAGCGTCCTAAAAGATAGCTCTCAACGTCCTCTTCGTGTCTCTTTCTCATCTGGCTTTATAGCGCAATGGTAACCACCATGATAATATGATACTTGAGCTCTTCCACTCCAAAATCCTTTGTTTCAGCAGGCATTTATGTGATAATGAAGCAGAGATCAGGTTTTTCACTTCAGTGAGTTAGGCAAGGTAGACAACTAAAGCGCGGTTCGCGTTTGACTGTTGCTATGCCAATGACTCCAGCTTTCCCATAAGCTTCAATTGAGCGAGGTAGCATTATAGACCATAGCCCTGGATATTCAGTTGAATCAGACTTTTCTGGCTAGGGAAACAAGATGATCTACTCGTGCGAGAAAACTAGAGACTTTCTGCTCCTTGAGCCAGGAATACCCATATTCATTAGCAGCTGAAGACCAATTGTGTTTTGAGATTCTGTCGAATGATCGATCGAACTGAGTGAGTGGACATTGGAATCCGTACGTTACCTTCCTCATTGTCTTAGCTTTCAAAAAGAATCTCAACAGAGGGCTTTAGAGTCTACGACCGATGGATGCCTTGGCCCTCCCTCGTTAAGATATGTTATCCTCCCACGTAGAAAACCAAGAGCAGTTAGAATCGCGTAGCTGCGTGCCCCTTTTTCTGACTAGCTTCTTGTTCAAAGCATTTCAGGCACGAGCACACCTGATGAACTAAGAAACCTACTATGGAATCAATCAACCCATCGCACCCGAGTGCTCTGCTCTCCAAGCTCTGCGCAGGTGTTTTTACATGGGCTGTCCCCGAACGAGGGCTTGCTATCAAAGTAGGTGGATTGGTCTGTGGTGCTCACTAAACCTGCTATTGGACGGGATCAGACATAGGTCTTAGATGATCTCGATCTTGAAGAAAGCATAACTAATGTCATTTTAAGAGAAAGATGGCACTATGGATTGAAGGTAGCTTTTTCTCCATATGGGAAATCAAAACTTCATTTGATTGAGCGCTATAGGTTAAGTTGGTTGGTTAGTGTATCACGACCGGGGACACCTGGCACTGACTCATTCCTGTCTTCTTCAAAACCGAAACGGATAGGTTGTCTTAAAGATCATTTCTATAGCGAGAAGGAGGAACTTTCTTACTAAGGCAACTCGTAGAAGGCCAGCATTCATCTTTCCTTTTTCTTGAACAGCTCAGTCAAACCAAGCAGTGAACAAAGTTAGTGCAAATGTGGCCATGTAGGTGCTGCAGGAAAGCAACTTGATATTGCGATCCAGATCCAGCAAGAAGTAACGTTGCACTATGACTCAATCCAGTTGGAAGAAGAAGCTTATATATCCCAATCCATCGGGTCTAAGTCCCCTTCCAATCATATTCATAAACACCTAACATAACAGCAGCCCACAAGGCCTTGTTGAGGATGATCTCCTGTGTGAAATTCGAGAAATTCCATTCCATTTATACGAGAAGTGCCGATCCCGAAGTTTAGAATAAAAGGGGGTTTGAGGGTGTCCCAGCCGGTTCCCATGGCCACAAAAAGCTAGCGGTTCGACTCTAAAGCCCTCTGTTGAGATATTGATTTCAAGACAGCTGGAGGTACGTTCTATTTCTTTTCCTTTGTTTTATTCCTTAATGTACTAGCTTGGGCTGCACATGAATCTGACTCTAGAAATGCCTGTGGAATGTCCATCATCGAGAAGAAGTCGATTCGCTGAAGCATAAAAGAGAAGGAAGAAGAGATCTTATTAGTTTAGTTAACCCTTTGGTCAGCCCTTAGCATCTCAAGAATGCGCTCTTCTCAAGCGAATCCAAATAGGTGTTGGTTTGCGCAAAGGAAGCTGAAGTGGATGGAGGGTAAAAACAAAGCAAAAGGAGAAGAAGCAGATAAATAAATTGTGGAAAGTAGAAACTAGCTAATTCACTAGCATTTCGAGTTGCAGCGCAAGGCTATGTCCAAACTCAAACTCATTTCGTATAGAAGAATCCAACTCGAATGAAGATACCAACCAAGACTTCCCATTTTTTGACGAGATGATCGGATTTCGATCCCCCGGCTGAATAACCTCTTCCTTAAAAAATTCCATTCAGCTACGAATATAGATAAGACGAGCCCTTGTATTCAGTGTGAAAAGTTCCCTTGTCTTCTGATGCTAGAGTAGAGTGAGGGAGCTCCGGGCGGGGTTTCCCAAAAGGTAGTTTTGCCGCCATGTTCACCTTATCTTTATTAATAGAAAACTGTAATGCTTGTCTGTCTCAATTGACTATGGCCTGCATCTGGAGAATGGGGTTATTTTCATGGATCTTGTATCAAAATCTGCATAGGTGATATTATACAATTACTCCGATTCAGATACATGATATGGGAGGGAAAGGATAGCTTTTCTTAACGGGGGTCTTCCCGCGTCCAGAGCTAGGAACAAAAGATCAAAAGTCAAACATTTCATGGAAGAAGACCAAGTCAAGTCAATCTCAGAGGTTGGCGATGACCGCACCTTTTGTAAATCACATTGCACAATGAGATAGTCGTCCTTCCACAATAACAAGAATCTATTTTGAGCTTTCTCGAAAGCACATTCCGAGCGGCTCTGCTCGTTTGATCATTCCTTTTTGATTCTTCGCTACTTTATCCAATCCATCAATTATTGATTGGTTTGTTTCATCATTCAAGTAAAGGCGTATTAAAGGAACTGCTTTTCATAAGGTGGTCGTCGACCAATCAGGCCAGTCCGTAAGAATAGAACCAGTAGAGAGTTGTTTGAGGCTTCAGCCCTAGAAGCATAAGTCAATCGCACGGAGTAACCTTAATCGATGGGGAAGTAGTCAATAGGCCTGCCAGGAAGGGAGTTGTAGTCACTGAGAGAAGTTCTCATGTGGAAGGATCCAGAGTGCCTCTAAATAGATGTATTCATCATGAATATTTCTATGGAATCGATCATCAGGACGAAAGGATGGAGCAATCGGTTATAAAATAGAGTAGGACGCATCGGGTCAGATATCTTTCTTTCACGAGGAACATTGGAATAGGCGCTGATGGGGCAGCGATATGAAGCAAAAGAAGCCATGTGTCTAGGAACCGTTTGTGCCGGGAAGAAGGAGGATTTAGGGATGCTGCAATCGAACCGCATGAAAGATTGACTCGAACGGTTGATGAAATGAACTTCTATTGATAATTGATGAAGCTAGTGCCTTTTGAGCCTTGGAATAAAAGGTGGTGCGATCGGCGCATAAACCATGTTCGTCAACCAACCAAGTGGTCGTAACGTAATTGGTTAGTGGGCTTTAACGAAAGTATTAATAAGATAGTAGTTTAGAACAAAGCAAGGGATGACCGTTCAAGAAGAACTGTTTTGAAAGAGCTGATAGGCTTCGCCCTTTATTTTCAGATAGGAGAACTTGTTTCTATTTTATGGATCCGGGCTCGCCTTTCGGGGCTTTCCTCCGATCAAGGAACAAAACCAACTCAAGTTGGCGTAACTTAGGGCAACCATCCAGAGCATGGGTCAATCTCCTATTTGAAATGGGTGACAAGAAGAAAGCATTGAAGAAAAACATGATTGCTGGATTTGATCTACTTTTTATGGCCCATCGATCGCCTACTTTGAATCCGCTTTAACCGCACGATTGTGCGTCTCTTTCTGCTTCGATCGCATACTTTCATTCAGGTACCTACCTGTTTTCCGGGCGACCATTGTGGCTTCTATTGCAGACTAGCACATCGATTGGGATCTCAATCGATGGATCATTCTTTCCATTCGCTTGCTTTTGATGTCAACTGGATTCTATTATCCTGGCTCTACTCCGGGCGCCAAAGGAGAGAGTGCTGCTACTTGCTTTTTTAAGGTACCTTTGTTGTAATGAATGATAGGGAATCTGGAAGCATGATTCCTCGGAGTGCTTGCCCCAATATCGGTAAAAGAAAGAAGAAGGACAGAGTGGGATGAGGGTTCGAGATGCCTGAAAAGCTGGAAAGCGCATTTAGTCTAGAGAAAGGGATAAGCAAAGAACGATCAATGTAGGAAAGGGTAGAAGAATGGGACCTATTCTGGGACATACAATGCATTACAGACGTATGATCATTACCCTTCAACCGGGTTATTCTATTCCACTTCTAGATAGAGAAAAAAACG